CATTTTTGAGGGGATTCATATTACTATTATCAATTAGAATAATTTATGGTTGGCTTGGTTGGACTAAAAAAATGAAGTATCCAGGCTCCGTTTAGAAAAAACCCAATTGGATTGGTAAGATATCTATGATTGCTATTCATATTTTTTCTTTGTAATTTGTAAAGAGATCCTAATTGTCAAGCAAAGTTATCTCAACTCTAATAAATACTTGTATAAAATGAATTGAAAAAAAAAAGAAATACAAAAAGAAATGGTAATGGGAGCATTTGTCCTATATGTACAAATCCAAATCGGGCGGATCTTTACCCGGAGTAGAGCATAAACCTAAAAAGATGAAACAGACCCATTCAGGAACAAGAAAATACCATCGCGGTTTGGATTAAATCTCGATGAAAGAATACATCAATGAGAAGTTAATTCGATAAGTTTAATGACCCTTTCTTATAACTTCTAATTTTATACTGGAAAATCGAAAATAGAAATATAAAAAAGGAGTCAAAACTCCTCTTTATTGAAAAATCGAAGAAAAGCCCTTTCGTTAGAAGTAAGAAAGAACCTTTCTAGAAAAAAAGAAAGAGGACTGGAATCTATACATTGATTCACAATTTTTTTGAACCGTATGCATCAAAAGGTGCATGTACGGTTCCTAAGGAATACAATTTTACCCTAATCAACCGACTTTATCGAGAAAGATTACTTTTTTTAGGCCAAGGTATTAATAGCGAGATTTCGAATCAACTTATTGGTCTTATGGTATATCTCAGTATCGAGGATGAGACCAAAGAGCTGTATTTGTTTATAAACTCTCCTGGGGGCTGGGTAATACCTGGGGTGGCTATTTATGATACTATGCAATTTGTGCGACCAGATGTCAATACAGTATGCATGGGATTAGCCGCTTCAATGGGATCTTTTATCCTGGTCGGAGGAGAAATTACCAAACGTCTAGCATTCCCTCACGCTTGGCGCCAATGAGGTTTTTATTTGAGAGAAAAAAGAAGACTATGCCTTCGCCATATGAATACTAAGTAATAATAGCATGGCACTTCGAATTCGATATGAGAAATTTTTGTATTGTTTTTTTTTCAAAACATTAGATTCTGTATCGAGAGAGTAGTATGAGATAAGGGGTATTTCCGATTTTCTCTTATCTATCGGGAGTTCGGTTCAGCGTCACAAACTTTTTTGTTTTCATACCGTAGAGTTCTTAACAATATTTATGTTATGAAAGAGTACGAAAAAAAAAAATATTTTTTCCTTATTTGATCGGATTAAAAAGAAACTTTGGGATTGCTGAATCACAGACAAAAAAAAGAAAAAAGAAACATATAAAGCAACGGAGCCATCATAGTATTTTTTAACTCCTCCGAAAGGAAGGATGGCAATTTGATTATTTACCCATTGGAGTCTGATAGATTCTATTTTTCTCTTTCTTCAATAGAAAGGAGGGGGGTCAATTTTCTTTTAGAGCCGTATGCACAAAAGATGCCTGTACGGTTGTTCAATTCTATCTTTTTTCTATTCTTTATCTTTCTTTTCTCTTTGCTTTATCATGCGAGATAGGAGAAGCTTTTATTTTGTTATATCATCAGGGTAATGATGCATCAACCTGCTAGTGGTTTTTATATGGCACAAGTAACCGAATGTGTCGTGGAAGCGGAAGAACTGCTGAAACTGCGTGAAACCCTCACAGGGGTTTATGTACAACGAACGGGCAAACCCTTCTGGGTTGTATCCGAAGATATGGAAAGAGATGTTTTTATGTCAGCAACAGAAGCACAAGATTATGGAATTGTTGATCTTGTAGCGATTCAATGAAAATAACATGGATTTCGCGCAAATCACAGATTTGCGATTTTATCTTCGAATTGAATATTCTATTAAATTGAATATTCTATTAAATAGAAGTAATTCATCATCATTCGGTTAGGATCAATCTAAACCAACCCATCATATTATGTATACGATTCAACATGCCAACTATTAAACAACTTATTAGAAATACAAGACAGCCAATCAGAAATGTCACGAAATCCCCCGCTCTTCGGGGGTGCCCTCAGCGTCGAGGAACATGTACTAGGGTGTATGTGCGACTCGTTTAGATCATGAGCTGGCACAAAAGAAAGAAAACGACTTTTACAGTATCAATGATCAGTACCGGTGAATGGGATAGGATGGAAAAAGGAACTCCATTCATTATTAAAAAAAAACTCTATCATATCCCTCTATTGTGTATGAAGTTTATGGTTTCCGTTGGTGTAAATCCAATCACCTGAATTTAAGATGATAAGAAATTCTCCATTGGTAACAAATGGTTATCCATTAAGCGGAGGAAATCTTATTTTAAAAGCATAAAACATAAAGATTAGTTAGGCTCCCAATCTGGCAAGAACGGACTAAGAGGGTCAGCTACCCAGCAAACTTTCATAATTAAATACCGTTACTGTATAGGTAGATCTGATTGTGAAAGACCTATTACTGGATAATTCATGGGTAGAGC